TTGGATAATTGGTTTATAGAAATCCTTCTTGGATGAAACCAAAGCGCAAAATGCCATTGCCAAAAAGTGACAAGGTAACATTTCCATTTATTCATAAAAAGAGACGTCCCCTTTGAAGCCAGAATGGATTTTCTTTGATATCTAACATAATGCATGCAAGGTTCTTTGACCAACCATAGGTTCACCTGACAGTCCTTAACCTTACCAAAGACGTTCACAAGATGCTCTATTTTTCCATAGAAATAGATTCGTTCAAGAAGAGCTCTAGAAGATGTTGATCGTAAATGAGAAGATTGATTACGTAAAAAGACGAAAACGGATTCGTACTCACATACATGAGAATTATATAAGAATAAAAATAATCTTTGATTTCTTTTTGAAAAAGAGAAACCGGCTTTTTTTGTAGTAATAAGACTATTCGAATTACAATACTCGTTGAGAAAAAATCGTAATAAATGCAAAGAAGAGGCATCTTTTACGCAATAGCGAAGAGTTTGAACCAAGATTTCCACATGGACAGGGTGGGGTATTAGTATATCTAATACAAAATTTAAATGTGAAAAATTGTCCTCTAAAAAGGGAAATATTGAATGGATTGAGCGTAAATTCTGAGATTTTACTATCTTTTTCTTTTTTCCTTCTAGAGAAGATATTAATTGTACAGAAAATGGAATTTCCACAATAAATGCAAACCCCTCTGATATGATTTGAGAATACAAATTCTTCTTTCGACCCCAAAATGGATTTTGGTTAGAATCATTAGGAGAAATAAGAAAATGATTCTGTTGATACATTTGAGCAATTAATCGTTTCACAATCAGTAAACTGGATTTATTCTGATAACCCTGATTTTCCGAATCCATATTTTCCGACAAAATAGATCTACTGAAAGTACGATCATGAGCAAATGCATAAATATACTCCTGAAAGATAAGTGGATATAGAAAGTCGTGTTGTTGAGATCTCTCTAGCTGTAAGATTTCCTCCATTTGAAATTCGATTTGAATGAAAGGTAGAAGGTTTTAGGGGTTATCAAATGATACATAGTGCGATACAGTCAAAACAAGGAATTCTCGTAAGAATAAATACCTCGGAGACAGGTAAACTTATCAACAGATTCTCTGCCCTTTCTTTTTTCCATTTCATTTAGTCTATGTTATAGGATAACAAGTAGGATAACAAGATGGTTAGAAATCTTTTATTTTTTAAACCTAATCGCTCTTTTGATTTCGGAAAAAACTTTCGTTATCAATATACTGCTTCTTTTACACACACATCTCCATTCCATAATAGAGAATGCCAATATTTAGGATTCATTAAAAAATAGAGAATCCACTAGTGGGAGAAGAAGCTCTTCCCGTATCAGGCACTAATCTACTTTTAACGTCTAATTAGATCGGGAAATTATTCAAATTAAGAACAGAAGCTGGTTGCTTTTTCTTTCTAATAATTAATTGAAGCCATGGGGCCCTATCCATTTATTGATTCGACCCAACTTTCTTTTGTTGCGTTCCAAGAATTCGAACAAGGTTTTTTACCGATCCGATAAGAATGAAATACCCTCAGAACTCTCCATTAATACGACATGCTATTTTTTCCATTCATTCCCTTTCAGGATCAGTCGCGGTCTTCCAAACTTTACCAATGGTATGGACGAATTCCTCACTTCATCCGTATGTGTAAAAGATTCTAGCCGCACTTAAAAGCCGAGTACTCTACCGTTGAGTTAGCAACCCGAAAAAAAAAGAAAAAATAGAAATGAAACATAATTTCAACTAAGGGGTGTAGAGATACACAAGAAAAATCAATGAATTCAATTGAAACATTGAAACAAAGAGAAAGGAGATGCGCTAATCAAATCATTCAACTACCAAAGAAATTGAAAAAAACAGATTTTCGAATCCATTCGAAACAGAAAAACGAATTCATTAGATGAAAATACACGAAATTCTCAGATAAAAGAACAAGAATAGATAGAGAATTTTCCAAATGGATAGAGCACCTCTTATCGACTTTTTTTCAACCAAAAAACCTAAAAAAACATCATTTGAATTAAATAAAATTCAGGTAAAGAAAAAAAAACCTATGGGGCGGAAATAAATAGACCCCCCTTTCACTTATCAAGATGAATTATATTTGTTCGATACGCTGTTGTCAATATAAATGTTGAGAAAAGAATACATTGGAAAAAAGCAAAATAAACTGCATTATGAAAAGAATTTCAATTTCACAATGCAATTAGCACTAAATATTTAATCTACATATAGAATAGATATAATACAAAAAGTCTAAATGGAAGAATTGAAAAAAAAATATCGTATTTTGTAGTCCATAATAGACGGATTTCATCAATCTAAGTGGAATAAGCAAAGTTGATTCCTTTTCGGTTAGTCGAGTTCCAATGAAAACCATACAATTGAAGGAAATGTCCGAATTTTGTATTTATCGTATCAATAAACTAAGTTTTTTTTCGTTCTAGACCTCGGATTTGACGGAAGCAATGATAAATAGAATAGAACCGAAAAGGGGGGTCAAAAAAACAAGTATAGAAAAATTAGACAAAGTTCTATACAAGTTGCTACCCCCCCTTGGTATTTCTTTAATTGAATTTTGTTTGATTAGACGGAAGTTCCTTAAAAACTTCCGCTTTCTTTAAAAGATTATGAACAGTTCCTGTAGGTTGAGCGCCTTTTTCAAGGAAATATAGAATAGCAGGAACATTTAAATAAGTTTGGTTCTTTATTGGATCATAAAACCCCACTTTTCTAAGGTCTTTTCCTTCTCTTCGGGATCGAACATCAATTGCAACGATTCGATAGACGGCTCATTGGGATAGATGTAGATGAAGAATACCCCCCCTAGAACCGTATAGGAAGTTTTCTCCTCGTACGGCTCGAGAAAAATGATTTGCTTCGAAGTTTTGTCTATGTATGCAATTTAAATATTCTAATAAATTAAATGAAAAAGAGCCTATACAATCAATTAGACTATACTATGATTTCAGTCTTTTTTTTTTCTTTTTTTTTTTCTTCCTGAAAATAAAAAAGAAACCATTCGTACTCATAACTCAAGTTGGATAACTCTGAAAGAAAATCTTTAGTCAATTTCATTTATTGAGTGGTCTTTACCCCACTTTCTTTGTCTCGTTTAAAATTCGATTTAGATTATTTAGTTTGATTCAATTATTGAGACTATCGAGACAATTAAAATGGCGTTTCCTTGTTTTTGGATCCTTATTTTAAATCATTGGGTTTAGACATTACTTCGGTGCTTCTTTTCTTAATGCTTTCAAAATGGCAGCAACATACCCCTTGTTGATTAAAGAATCGTATGGACAGTTGATTCCCCGTGATACACTTTGAATCCAAAAAGTTTGATCAATTCCAATTCCAACAAGTTTTGCTTTTGTTTTTAAATTGCAAACTTGCTTGAATCGGATCCTTGCAATTTCTATATATGGAAGAAGATATATTTACGAAGTTGTTCCAATTGATTGGCATTAACCCTAGATCCTTGACCCCGAGAAATGAATTAATCCTTTCTACTCGAGCTCCATCGTGAACTATTAACAACCCAAGCAAAAATGAAAGGTTCGAGTGTAACAGAACAAACAATGTCGAGACAAGAGCACCTTCATTACTAGATAAATCGAAAATGGTGGATGGAAAAATCCACAACGGATCGTGTCCTTCAAGCCGCACGTTGCTTTCTACCACATCGTTTCAAACGAAGTTTTACCATAACATTCCTCTAATTTGGAACCGGTATGGAATTGATTCAATTATGGAATCATGAATAGTCATTGGTTCAGCTGTACATAGCCATCTTAATCTAGACTTTTTCTTTTCTATATGATCTATATATGATATGTATATGTAACTTCTATATATGAGATATGTGTTATGATATGTATGGGTAGGTGGAATTATTTTTCCCCAAAAGTCTTAGCACGACAGCAGCTTTAACATACATAAATCTATTTTGACATACAAAAAGAATATTTTGTTGAGATATAGAAAGAAGTAGAAATCTATAATATATAGTAGAACGAATAAGGTTTTGAATCTTCATCTTCAATTGACTCAAATAGGATAGATTCAACTATTTCTACTTTTTTTTTTGAATATCAAAAACGAAATTTTTGTGATTGAACTCGAACGATACATACCGTATAAGCTAAACATTTCCTTATTTTATATGTATTTTGGTTAACGTGGAATTGAGTAATATTTCAATTCGAATCTTTTCATAAAGTGAATAATAATAAGGGATAGGATAAATCATCCCTGCCTCAACCATTATATCGATTTCCAATTTTTCATTCGAGCCAAACACGAAATACCTAATCAAAACTGGATATGCTCTGGGACGGAAGGATTCGAACCTCCGAATAGCGGGACCAAAACCCGATGCCTTACCACTTGGCCACGCCCCATTTCAATTTCGAATGCACACTAAGAAACAATAATCTTGTTATTGGTTATTTGTCAATTCCAGTCCAAATATCTATATATCTATAGAATAGATTGGTACTAGGATTTTGATACATATAGATATATAATTCAACTTACTTTATTGATCATTACATAAAATTCAATTAAGATATTGTATGAAAGTATGATTTCTTCTATTCTCCTTTGAGAATTGGAGGATTTTTGATTGGGTGGGTTCAAAGAAAAAGAAGGATTTTTTGTCTACCTTACTTACTTTCTTCCTTTTTCCTTATCTCAAAAACTCAATCAAATTGCAATTATCTCCAAGAACAAAATGTCTGCTATGCTTAATACCGTTAGTTTGATCTGTATTAATTCTGCCCTTTATTCGAGTAGTTTTTTCTTCGGCAAATTGCCCGAAGCCTATGCTTTTTTGAATCCAATCGTAGATATTATGCCTGTCATCCCTTTGTTTTTTTTTCTCTTAGCTTTTGTTTGGCAAGCTGCTGTAAGTTTTCGATGAGATCTTTAATAAAAATATCCTAGAAAATGCATGATTTCTTCGCA